CTGGTTATATCATCTGCAATCGCCTGAATCTCGAGACGTTCCTCAAACCAATCATATACTTTATTGAGATAGGTAGCCCGGGTAGATGACTCCCCCTCTGAGAACCGTATATGAAAATTTCATTTCATACGGCTCAAGCTGAAACACAAAAATACTGATTTCAACAGATATTTTATCAAAAGGTTAAAACTTCTTAATCATTTGATAGATTTGAACCAACATATAAGATAAGAAAATCTGTAATTAAATCTTTGTGATTAGAAAAAAAATATCAAGTTGGCTCATTTATTTATTTTTTATTTTGATCATTACAGGCCTCTTGAATCTTCTCCTTCCTATTTTGAATTATTATTTTTTATTGAATTTTTTATTTTCTGTGCATAAAATAAATCAGACTTCTTCTTTTTTACAAATTGATAGGAATTCTCTTGTTGAGACCCTATGAATCACCTGAAACCTCAGATTCATATTAGAACCACGATGATTTATTCTCAAGCTAAACTAAAAGGTTCTCTGAGTAAGAATCCTTTGATTGATCACTTTTTGAAAAATAGATGCAATGACTTGACTCAACAAAATCTATAGAAAGAGTTTTCTTTCGGTCAAAATATGAAGAAGTTTCATTCATTTGATTTAGAAAATATCATTTCTAGTTAATATATTTCCATTTTTTTTTTTAGTGCGGTTACGAGGTCTGACTTAATAATAGGTATGAATCATAGTTCAATTTTTTCTTTTATTGGTCTTTTTTCGTGCTCCAGATATTAGAATAAATGTCTGACGAGGTAGAATTAATTATCTTGTTAGAGATAACAGACCTTTTCTATATATGATCCATAGGATCAATTATAACAAGTCACACACTCATTTTCCAAAAATACCGAAACAAAAAAAGTCCACGATCGAACTACCAAAATCTTTTATTTAGAAATAAAAATTTTCAGATTAGTAGTATCTGGCAAAATCTCATATCATACCTAATTCCTAGGAATCCCATCCAATAAAACAGAAGAGTTATAAATTTCCAAAATAATACATAAGAATACAGCAAATAGAGCCATTGCAACTCCCATAAGTGGTGTAGTACCCCAACCTGGAGCTACTTTACCATATTCTGAATTCAAGGGTTTCAATAAATTCCCTACAGTAGTTCGTTTTGGTCCAGATCTAGAACTATCTTCAAAAGTTTGCGTAGCCATAAATTCTATTTTATTAAAAAATAATTGGTTAAGACCTGTTGACTTTGTATACTATTCTGTTGTATTTCTAAATAAATGATCTTTATAGTAGATCCATTCTGGAAATTATTAAAAAATGGAAACAGGAACTCTAGTCGCGATCTTTATATCTGGTTTACTTGTAAGCTTTACTGGGTACGCCTTATATACCGCTTTTGGGCAACCCTCTCAACAACTAAGAGATCCATTCGAAGAACATGGGGATTAGTTGAAGTAATTGAAGTAATGAGTTTCCCTTATTGGTAGACTCATTACTTCAATTAAATTGTTTCAAGATTTATTTCATTTTTTTATTTTAGTTGGAACCTTAGGTGGTTCTCGAAAAAAGATAGCGAAAAAGATTATCCCTAAAGTCGAGACTAAAAGGAATGTATAAACCAATGCTTCCATAGATTCGATTGTGATTTACAATTATAGCTTCCACACCTATTCATTTGAGATCATTTAATAAAATAAAGAAAAAGAATCAAAGAAAAGATGATGATTCAAATAAAGATTCCTTTTTCTTGTTTGTATCCCATAAAAAAAAAGAGGAAAGAAATATACCACAATAATGCTGTATCAGACAGTTTGTCTCTTTGTAGTTGGATCTCCAAGTTTTTGGAATGTTCCAAATTCCACTTGAGCATCCAAATCTGGATCAATACCAGCAAAAACATCTCTGAACAAGGTTCTAGCGCCATGCCAAATGTGTCCGAAAAAGAAAAGCAAGGCGAATGTGGCATGTCCAAAAGTAAACCAGCCCCTTGGACTACTACGAAAAACACCGTCAGATTTCAAAGTAGCTCGATCTAATTCAAAAATCTCACCTAATTGGGCGCGTCGAGCATATTTTTTAACAGTAGCAGGATCTGAATAACTTAATCCATTAAGTTCACCACCATAGAACTCAACAGTTACACCTACTTGTTCAACACTATATTTAGATTCTGCCCTTCTAAAAGGAACATCGGCTCTAACAATCCCGTCTTCATCTACCAAAACTACCGGAAATGTTTCAAAAAAGGTAGGCATACGACGTACAAAAAGTTCCCGACCTTCTTTATCTCTAAAAACGGGGTGTCCTAACCATCCAACCGCTATTCCATCTCCGTTATCCATTGAACCTGCTCTAAATAATCCCCCTTTTGCCGGATTATTACCAATGTAATCATAAAAAGCTAATTTCTCAGGAATTTTAGACCAAGCTTCTGATAAACTTAGATTTTCGCTTAGCCCGGCGCTAACTCTTCGAGATATTTCTTGTTGAAAGTATCCCTGATCCCATTGATAACGAGTAGGACCAAATAATTCAATTGGGGTAGTTGCTGAACCATACCACATAGTTCCTGCAACAACAAAAGCTGCAAAAAAGACAGCCGCAATACTACTGGAAAGTACAGTTTCAATATTCCCCATACGTAATCCTTTGTATAGACGTTGAGGCGGACGAACACTCAGATGGAATAAGCCTGCTAATATACCTAATGTACCCGCAGCAATATGATGAGAGGCTATTCCTCCTGGAACAAAAGGATCAAAACCTTCCACACCCCAAGCTGGATTGACAGCTTGTACTTTTCCAGTTAGTCCATAAGGATCGGACACCCATATTCCAGGACCATACAAACCTGTTACATGGAATGCGCCAAAACCAAAACAAGCTAGACCTGAAAGAAATAAATGAATTCCAAAAATCTTGGGCAAATCCAAGGAAGGTTTTCCTGTACGTTCATCACAAAATACTTCTAAGTCCCAATATACCCAATGCCAGATAGCTGCCAAGAAGCACAAACCAGAAAATACTATATGTGCCGCTGCAACACCTTCATAACTCCAAATACCTGGATTCGTTACAGTTCCTCCTGAAATATTCCAACCGCCCCACGAATTGGTTATTCCTAAACGAGTCATGAAAGGTATAACGAACATACCCTGTCTCCACATTGGATCAAGAACAGGATCAGAGGGATCAAAAACCGCTAATTCGTATAAAGCCATTGAACCAGCCCAACCAGCAACTAGAGCTGTGTGCATTATATGAACAGAAAGCAATCGACCGGGATCATTCAATACGACAGTATGAACACGATACCAAGGTAAACCCATGGAAATACCCCTTTATCAAAGAGAAATAGAAACTTGATTTTATCGCATTAAACTAAGAAGACTATATACTTTGTACCTAATACTGTGTACCTAAACTTTTTTTCAGTGGATTCTGTGGTTTATTTTTATTTCATCTTATTCAAAAGAAAAATAAGTAAACAACTCTGTTCGTAAGAACAAAGAGAAGCAGATCTATTCTATACCCGATAAGTACCAATACGCAACGGGAAGATTGCATTATTGGAGAATAAATGGATACTTTTTGATCATTCCAATGATCAATTCCTTGGTTACAGTTTTTTTGAATCCATTCTGGATTACTCTATCAAAAAACTATTCCATGTATCAAATAAAAGAAAAAGGAATGAAGACAACAAATCGTGGATTTTCACCTTTCTTTATTCAAGAATATATTCTTTATTAAAAAATATATGAATATGAAAAAGTAAAATAATGAGTATGAAATGAATATAAAATTCGAATCAGAGTCAATCAAATAAGTATTTCAAAAAATTGTTTTTTTGTCATGTATCCATGGTGAATTACCGGTAGAAGGTTCCATCGGAACAATTATTAAAGGCACCTCGCTTAAAAAAAAAAAAAAAAAGAAAAGGAAATGGGAGAGAAAATTACTTTGAAAAAATTAATCAATTATCTAGCAACAATTCAAAAAATAATTTTTTGAATTATTTTGCAAATCCAAGAGATTCTTATGGCAATTCTAATGGAAATCCACATTAAAATTATCCTTTTTCTTTGTTCTTTTCCATGGATTTTAGAGATTCTTATACAGAATGAGAATTTTGATACAATAAAGATGTTCACTCTGTTGAACATGATTATCAAAAGAAAGTTCTCTGATTTCATTAAATATGATTTTCTGAAAAAAAAAAATAAGAAATAGAGAAATTGAAGAATGGGAAGAAGAGCAAGAATCGTGCTTGGGAATATTATAGTAGCAAAAGCCATTGGAATCGATATTTAATATATTGGATAATTTGCTTTATTATTGATTGACCCTAGTCGGAAAAAAGAATAACTGAAAGGTTTGAAGATTTATGCCGATCGGAACACCAAAAGTGCCTGTAATTCGTTCTGAGAAGACAATTTTCGTTGAACTATTTCAGGAAAAAAGAATCCTTTTCTTTTTCTATGCAGAAATATAGAATTCCCTTTTGTGAATGAGCTTATTGCTCTCATACTATTCTATTAATGGATCTCGAAGATGAAAATAATATTTAGAAATTCTCACGGTGGAAGGAAGGGCACTATCAGCAATGGCCCTTTATGATACTATGCAAGTTTCAGGTTCTGACGTGTGTACAATGAATCTAGGATTAGTTGCATCAGCGGCATCTTTGATTCTGGTTGGAGGAGCAATTCCTAAACGGGTAGCATTCCCTCACGCTAGGGTTTTCATTCACCAACCTTCTACTGGTTATTTTTGTGGAACTGCAGAGAAAATCCTAATGGAAGCAGAAGAAATGTTTGAACTTTGTAACACAATTGCGAAAATTTATGCACAAAAAACTGGTCAATCTGTAAATATTATACAGAATGATCTGGAAAGAGATACTTTTATGTCCGCAACCGAAACTCAAGATTATCTGTCGATCGCATAGCAAATCAAAAAAGAAAATCCTTAGTGATCTGAGTTCTTTTTCTCAATTATTTCTTTTGAGTATTGAATTAAATAGAAATAATTGATAAAAATAATATTTGGTTAAGATCAATCTAAGCCAAACCATTTTATTCTATATTATAGATATACATAGAATATGCCAACTATTAAACAACTTCTTAGAAACAGAAGACAGCAAAAAAAAAATGTTAAGAAATCTCCCGCTCTTAAAGGATGTCCTCAGCGTCGAGGAACATGTACTAGGGTGTATGTGCGACTCGTTCAGATCATGAGTTCGAACAAATAAGAGAATTTTTCTAGTATCAACGACCAATACTGATAAATAGGATAGTAACAAAAAGGTATATAATATACCTATTAATTCTATAGAATCTCAAATTTATGGTTTTCATTGGTAAAAATCCAATCATTCTCGATTTGAAATAAGAATCAATTCTCCATTGGTAGCAAAAGGTTATCCATTAAGCGGCGGAAAGAGCATTATAGGAAGCATGCTCCTTTTTGAAAGAACGGACTCATAGGGTCAGCTACCTAGCCAACTTTTCTAATTAAATGCCGTCACTGTATGGATAACTCCTAGTGTGAAAAGGGCTATTACTTTCTAATTAATAGGTAGAGCCAAAGAATATGAACTATACAAGTTCATAAAATCGTTTGATTAAATGAAAAAAGAAGCTCCGGTGTATAGAGAGGACCTCACCGTTTGAGAGGTAACCATAGAAACGATGGAACCCACTATTTTTTTTTGAATAGAGAAATTGAAGAATGGGAAGAAGAGCAAGAATCGTGGTTGGGAAAGTTATAGTAGCAAAAATTATAGGAATCGATATTTGATATATTGGAGTAGTTCGTTTTGTTATTGATTGACCCTAGTCGGAAATTGATTGACCCTAGTCGGGTCAAAAATAACTGAAAGGTTGGAGGATTTATGCCAATTGGAACACCAAAAATATCTTATACTCATCATGAAAAAACGATATTTCTTACTTTACAAGAAAAATTGTACGATGGGAGAATCCTATTTCTATGCAAAAATATGGAATTCTCTTTGGTGAATAACATTATCGCTCTATTGCTATTTCTGAGTGGGCAAGATGATACTGATATACATTTATTTATAAACTCTCACGGTGGAGAGGCACTATCAGCAATATCTCTTTATGATACTATTGAATTCTTGTATTGTGATGTATCTACAGTAGCTCTAGGTTTGGTTGCATCAACAGCATCTTTGATTCTGGTCGGAGGAACAAGGACTAAACGGATAGCATTCCCCCACGCTAGGATTATGATTCACCAACCTTCGACTAATTATTTTTGTGGAAATCCAAGGGAAATGCAAGTGGAAGCAGAAGAAATGTTTGAACTTCGTAACACAATTACGGAAATTTATGCACAAAATACTGGTCAACCTGTAAATATTATACAGAATGATCTGGAAAGAGATACTTTTATGTCCGCAACCGAAGCTCAAGATTATGGTATTATCGATCATATAGCAATTGAAAAATTTAGATAGTAATTAAAATTAAAAAAAAATCTTTTTCTTTGATGATCTGAGTTCTTTTTCTCAATTATTTCTATTTAATTCAATACTCAAAAGAAATAATTGAGAAAAAAACATTTGGTTAAGATCAATCTAAGCCAAACCATTTTATTCTATATAGATATACATAGAATATGCCAACTATTAAACAACTTCTTAGAAACAGAAGACAGCAAAAAAAAAATGTTAAGAAATCTCCCGCTCTTAAAGGATGTCCTCAGCGTCGAGGAACATGTACTAGGGTGTATGTGCGACTCGTTCAGATCATGAGTTCGAACAAATAAGAGAATTTTTCTAGTATCAACGACCAATACTGATAAATAGGATAGTAACAAAAAGGTATATAATATACCTATTAATTCTATAGAATCTCAAATTTATGGTTTTCATTGGTAAAAATCCAATCATTCTCGATTTGAAATAAGAATCAATTCTCCATTGGTAGCAAAAGGTTATCCATTAAGCGGCGGAAAGAGCATTATAGGAAGCATGCTCCTTTTTGAAAGAACGGACTCATAGGGTCAGCTACCTAGCCAACTTTTCTAATTAAATGCCGTCACTGTATGGATAACTCCTAGTGTGAAAAGGGCTATTACTTTCTAATTAAATAAGTAGAGCCAAAGAATATGAACTATACAAGTTCATAAAATCGTTTGATTAAATGAAAAAAGAAGCTCCGGTGTATAGAGAGGACCTCACCGTTTGAGAGGTAACCATAGAAACGATGGAACCCACTATTTTTTTTTGAATATAGAAATTGAAGAATGGGAAGAAGAGCAAGAATCGTGGTTGGGAAGGTTATAGTAGCAAAAGCCATTGGAATCGATATTTGATATATTGGAGTAGTTCGTTTTGTTATTGATTGACCCTAGTCGGAAAAAAGAATAACTGAAAGAAATCTAATCCGTTAGTTATTTTATTCAATAAGATTGAATTTATTTCAATGAGCAGAGTGAGACGCGGATATATAGCTCGAAGACGTCGAAAAAAAAACCGTTCCCTTGTATCAGGTTTTAGAGGAGCTCATTCAAGACATACTCGAATGATTATTCAACAGAAAATGAGAAGTTTATATTACTCTTATCGAGACAGAGGCAGGAAAAAGAGGTATTTTCGTCGTTTATGGATCACTAGAATAAATGCAGTAACTCGTGAAAACCAAATATTTGATAGTTATTGTAAGTTTATCCACAATCTGTATAAGAAACAATTTTTTCTAAATCGTAAGATACTTTCACAAATAGCTATATCAAATAAGATTGGTCTTTATAAGATTTCTGATAAAATCATTAAACCTAATAAGGTTTATGAATAGATACTAAAATAATCTTTTAGTAATCATTAAAACAGGATTTCCCGGAGAATGAACTCCAGGAAGGTATAGAAGAAAAAAAATTTAGATAAAGATTAATAGTAACAATTACGAAAATCTTTCAAGATTGTTTTTTCCTTTTTTTATAACACAAGAATCCAATCTGATTTCTAAGTGTTTTCAAACAAAATATTCACTATTTTAGCTTGAGTTCCAATTTGGAGTTTTGAGTCAATTGGGAAGTAGGCTTATGGATTTCTCGTTTTATAACGAGTAGTTCTTTATTTTTTTGATGAGTAGTTCCTGGTTCGCTTTTAGGACCAGGAGTTCCAGATTCAGTTTTAGGACCTGGAATTCCTGGTTCGGTTTTAGGACCTGGAGTTTTCGATTCAATTTTAGTACCTGGAGTTCCGGATCCAGTTTTAGAACGAGGAATTCCTCATTTGGTTTTAGGATAAGGACCAAGACCTGAAAATCTTGATTCAGTTTTAGGAACTCCTAATTCAGTTTTAGGAGGAGTTTTTCTGAATCTTTTTTTATTTTTTTTTTTCTTTTTATTCTCATTTTCACGACGACGTTTTAAGATCTGGCGCCAGCGTCTCCTAAAATGTCTCTCATTTTCAAGAAAAGGTAGTAAACATAAAATACGAGCTTTTTTTATAGCAGTAGTCATTAATCGTTGTTGTCTCAAGGTTATTTTAGTAACTCGTCTAGGTATTATTTTTCCTTGGAAACCAATAAATCGACTAATTAAACTTAAATTCTTATAATGAATTTGATTCCTTGATGGAATCAAAAAACGTTTATTACGGAAAAATTGTTTACGAAGACGAATACGGTATTTAGAAGAATATCTAGAATTTTTACTACGACGAAATTCAAATTCACGACGAACAGAAAGGTATTGACGAAGAGGAATATATTGATACATTTTCCGTAAACGAGATTTAGGAAAATGTTGTTTGAATTTATGAAAAGGGTTATTGAATTTACCAAGAGGTTGCTTGGGTTTATGAATACGAACAGGTTGCTTGGGTTTACCAATACGAAGACGTTGTTTAAATCTATTCATGGTTTATTCCTTATTTTTAAAATTCGAATTCTTGATTCATTTAAGATCCAACCAAAATAGGTTTTGATTCACATATCATTTGATTACTTCATTTATATAAATGGAATATCTAGACACATGATATAATCTCTAAACTAAAATGAGATTAAGTTTGATTCATAGATATTTTTTCCATTATATATAGAAAGAAATATGGCAAGTTCTTACTTTATTTATTTTATTACTTGCTTGCAAACATGATCTTTGTTTCCTTTGATCTATTTTTTTTTTTCTCTATGAGTCGTATGTTTGTTACAATAGCGACAAAATTTTCTCAATTCTAATAAATTGGGTGTATTGGAACGATTCTTTTGTGTAATATATCTAGAAATACCCATTGATTTTTTATTGACACTTCTTCGAACACAACTAGTACATTCCAAAAAAACTCTGACTCTTACATCTTTGCCTTTAGCCATGAACCTCCTTTATATCTTTTGATTGATTTCTTTGGTTTAACTTAACTTTCCTATTTTCGGTTTTTGAATCGAAAAATAAGAAAAAAATCAATAAGAATTCTTAACTAGTTTTTTTTTACATTTCAAAAGATTTTTTCGAAATTATCTATCTACATTATTAAAAATTGATTTTTTTAAGTTAAGTAATAAAAAATAGAATAAAAATGAAGGAATACAATTTCTTTCTAACTATCAAATCAAGTTTTATTTTAAACCATCATACTTATTTCAGTCTCTTCTTTTCGACTAAGATTTCGTCTAGCTTATGCTAGACTAATAAATTCCATTTTTTCCAAAATTCGGTTCGATCTTGAGCGGACTTACTGGATTCTGGATTTCTATTCACTGAATTTTGGATAAGCTTCTAGAAACTTTTTCTTTATATCATATCCCTTTTATCTATCCTAAAGATTAAAAAAAAAAATCGTCACATAGAATTCTATTCTCCTTCATTTTTTTCAAATATGAAAAATTAATAACTAAAATCAAAAAAAAGGAAATGATAAAGCATCTGGGAATAAACGATTTATTTCTATTAATAGACCTGCTAAAGAAAAAAACCATAGAGTACTTATTACAGGTGCCACAGAGAGATATGTTTTTATATCTTGCATTGCAAATTCTCTTTCTTTATTCTATTGGAATACATGTATGGTCAGATGCTTTAGTTCAAGAATTTTTTAACTTCGTTTTCTTTTTTTAGACACAAATCCTATCTAAAATAGTATGTATAATGAACCAATAGATAAGAATTTCCTGCCTCACCTAACAAACAAAAGAAAGAAGCCCTTTTTCTGAGCATTACTCCTCAAATATGAATTCTTCATTTATAGGTTAGATTGAATTTCAGATGTATACTATTCTTTTTTTTCAGATGTATACTATTCTTTTTTTATATTTTATATAAGAAATGACAAGAAACTTTGATATCAATAGAGAAAAAAATGATCATATATATAATATATGGAAAAGAAGACAAGGATTTTGTACAATGACACTGTACATCAAGTTCGAAAAGGGGTGTAGCGCAGCTTGGTAGCGCGTTTGTTTTGGGTACAAAATGTCACAGGTTCAAATCCTGTCATCCCTACCTATTACTTTTCCTATAGGAAATGAACAGGGATTTATTAAGGTCGTTAATTTGCGGATACTCTATGTATAAGAAATGTTTTAGGATAGAAATAGAAAAAGATCTTTTTTGTTTTACAAACGCTCTTAGTTCAGTTCGGTAGAACGCGGGTCTCCAAAACCCGATGTCGTAGGTTCAAATCCTACAGAGCGTGATTTCCTCTAAAAAAAAAACAAAGTGAAATTCAAACTGAAATTTGACCTTTCGATAGAAAGGTAGAAAAAGTCTGTAAAACAAAAAAAATTTTTGATTAAATCAAAGGTCTAACTGATCACCACGTCTGTATTGTAAATATGCAGTCACGAATAATCCTGCCAAAGTGATAGGAATTAGGCCTAAGACAATTCCAAATAGAGAAACTTCAATCATTTCGGTTTTAGTAGATGAAAAAAAGGTTAAGATCTATCTTTAAATATTAATCTGAATTATCCATGAATCTCAATGAAAAAAAAATAAAAAAAATAATTGGCAATTGTTGCGGAAAGAACCAGAGAATACCTGAAATCTTTAAGAAAGATTTTTCTGAATTTTTAATTCAATTCATTTCAAATAAGTTGTATCTTTCTTAAACCAATAAATAGAACTAAAGTTATAGTTAAAGCAGCCAGTAAAAAACTGAAATAACTAGTTATAGTAAGCATGAAAAGGCTCAATTCAATATGTTTTTTTACTACATATATTGATAAAGTACTTACCTAAGTTCTAAGATGGTAATTAAGAACTATAGAATAGAATCAATTCTATTCTATAAGTTCCAATGAAAAATTCACGATTCATTGATCATTTTAAAATACTATAAAAAAAGAATTGAGTGGCTCAATTAAAATTCTGAGCCAATAAATTCACTCTCAACTCAAATTTGAGAATTGAGGAAATTAATAGTAATTGATAGTATCAAAAAGCTGTCTTATAAAAATTATGTCATTTCATTTTAATTAATGATGATGAAATCCTATTTTCGTTTTAGGGAATTTTGGAATAAAAGAGTTGATTTGAAAAGAATTTCTATTTGGATCATTTCTTTTCTTTTTTGTGTCAAAAAATCAATTTGAAGATGAGTTATTTCTTTTATCTTCTTAGATTCTATATTCTATCAATTCATAGAATAAAGTTCTATTCCATACTTTTAGTTCGCTAAAGAAAGAATCTTTCTGGTTGACCTAATTCAACAATGATTGATCACGAATAGAAATTGTTCCAAGGATGTTTTCTTTCTGTCCTATGCTTTCTTTATTTCATTTAGTATTATCTATATCTATCATTTTTTTTTATCAATTCTGTATTTAAGAAATTATTTTATTTAATAAAATATTTGTGTTTATTTTTGATTATTTTTTATTCTAATATACCAACAAATTCCTTGAAATGAAAGAATTCAAATAAGAGTTATAAAAAAAAGAGATTTCACATAAAAATATATATGTGTATATGTATATAATGTAATATATGTATCTATTTTAATATCTAAAAATAGATAGGTTTTCTCTGGAAAAAAATAAAAAATTTTCAAGAAGAAATTTTTGATTGATAGCAAAAACTATTGGAATCCATATTTTATATATTGGAATAATCTCTTTTTTTATTGATTGACCCTAATTATGTCAATACAATAATAGAATATATTTATTAAATGATATCGAGATGATTTTTTTTTATCTTCTTCATTTTTTCATCGTCAAATTGAGTGTAAAAAATGGTTCAATCAAATGGAACTTTGTAATAAAATGAAACCTTATATCTTTCTATATTTTTGTCCTCTTTCTCTTATTCTTTCATTAAGACTGATCTTTTCGAAATTCTTATCAGAATTGGCCATAATCACTTTAGTTAGTTAAGTTTTCAAATTCGATTTTTCGAAGATGATTACTTCCCATTTCGAAGCTAATAAAGGAAAGCTTATAAGAATTTCAAGTGTCCTCTATAGATCTATTGAAAGTTATCTATAGATCAGAATAAAGAGGATTATGTAGATTTTT